TTAAAAATCTTAGAAAATGTTCTTTTTTAAATTTGCAGTTTAAAATTAAATTAAGATTTGTTCGCAGAATATGATTACATCTATTTTAAATAAGGGGCGACAACCGGCTATCACATTTACTGGACCGCATAGATGTAACAAAGGGTCATACTAAGTCCAACACACATCTACTAAATAATAAATTCGGAGAAAAAAATAGATGAAACATTTAGCTCTAAATCAGTACTGATTTAAATAAGGCAAAAAAGCCTAGTAAAGTCTGGCATACCTTTCTTTAATAGATCGAGTTAGCCGATAGACAGGAGTTTTAAACGTATAGCCCCTATCTTGTATCAAGATAGGGGCTAAATTTTTTAGTAAATATTTCAGTTTGGCAGATTAAATGCAATAAATTTAGAATTTATTTATGATAAATATCAATTGAAATTAGACTAATAGAGAATTCTCTTTTTTATATTTTCAAAATATATACTTAAATAGTTAAAAAGTCTAGGTTAGTGGAAAAAATATAAAAATTATAAAATAAATTAAAGTAATAATTTTTCTTATGATGTCATAGGGGTATTCAATTGGTATAGCACCTAAAAAGGTAAGGAGAATAAAGGTATTAATTAAAAACCAGAAAGTTAATTTCTTAATAAAAGAAAAATAAAATGAGGAAATTTTATTTTTTATAAAAAAAGAAAGTCTAATAATAATTATAATTGATATTAATAATGCTAAAACTCCCCCTAATTTGTTAGGAATTGAACGTAAAATTGCATAGGCAAAGAGAAAATATCATTCTGGTTGAATATGAGGAGGAGTAATTATTGGATTTGCTATATTAAAATTTTCTGCGTCTATTATACTATAAGGAAAAAGTAATACAAATAAAGAAAATGGAATAATTACAAATATTACACCTAGGAGATCCTTGATTGTAAAATAGGGATGAAATGGAATTTTATCAATGTTTATTGAAATTCCAAGAGGATTGGAGGAACCTTTTTCATGAATTAATATAATATGAATTAAAGAAGTTAGTAATAAAATAAATGGGAGAATAAAGTGTAAAGAAAAAAAACGAATTAATGTATTATTGTCAACAGAGAAACCTCCTCAAATTCAGTAAGTAATAGAATACCCAAAATAGGGAATAGCTGAAATTAAATTTGTAATTACAGTAGCACCTCAAAATGATATTTGGCCTCAAGGTAAAATATATCCTAGAAATGCTGTAGCTATAAGAATGATAATAATTAAAATTCCTGAGACTCATACTTTAGTGAAGAAGAAAGATGAATAATAAATTCCTCGTCCAATGTGAGTGTATACTAAAACAAAAAAAAGTGATGCCCCATTAGCATGAATAGAACGAATTAGTCATCCATAATTTACATCACGTTGAATGTGAGAAATTATTATAAATGCTGTGGATGTATCTCTTGAGAAATTTATTGCTAAAAAAAGCCCTGTTAAAATTTGCATAATTAAGCAAATTCCTAATAAGGATCCAAAATTTCATATGTAAGAAATGTTTGACGGGGATGGGAGATTAATTATTGGATTTAAAAGTTTTATCATAGGTTATCAAGATTTTATTGGTGATGAAATTCAATTTAAGTTTTTTAAAATTACAGCTAAAGTAATTAATAAGTATAATATTAAAAACAAAAGGGAATTAATGTAAGAGAAAAAATAAATTTTTATTAAATCTTGATTTAAAACTTTAATAAAAATTAAATCCATGTTGAATATGACAATTATTAAACTAAAAATTAAAAATTTTATATTAAAACTTATTTTTTTGTTTGGGCAAAGACTAATAATATATATAAAAATAATTATTATTCCACCAAGAATTATCAAGATTACAATTAAAGGTAAAATTGAATTTTCAGAAATTTTATAGAAGATTATTGAAATAAATAAGGTTAAAAAAATTACCGCGATTAATATTGTTATTGGATGACTTATCACGATTAAAATAAGAGAAATTGTTAATAAAAATTTAATTTCAGACAGAAAATAGTATATATAAGTATTTAAATTTTGGAGATTTAGAGAGATAAAAATTCTTTTCTGATGTTAAAAGGGAATCCCAAAACTGATTTACAAAATCAATATTTTTTATTTAAATTATTTTAACTTATGTTAATAACTTCTATATTTCTTTACATTTTAGGCTTAGTAACTTTATTATTAAATCGATTTCATTTAATTATAGTTTTGATAAGAATTGAATTTATATATATATCTTTAATATTTTTAATAATAAGTTTATTTTCACTTTATAATATTTTGAATATTTTTTTATTTTTAGTAAGAATTGTTTGTGAAGCTGCTTTAGGCTTAAGATTGCTAGTTTTATTAAATTTTTTTTATGGAAATGAAATGTTAAATTCCATAAATTTAATTAAATGTTAAGAATAATTTTTATAAGATTTTTAATTTTATGAATATCTTTTTTTTTAAAAACCCTTGAGCTAATTTTAATAATTTTATTTTTGACAATTTTCATTTTTAATAAAATAAATGTAAATAGATTTGAAGTTTTAATAAATTTTGGGCTTGATTTATTAAGAATTTTAATAATTTTATTAACTATTTGAATTTCTTTTTTAATAATTATTTCAAGATATTTAAAAAATGTATTTATAAATAAAATGTTTTTATTTTATGTAATATTAATAATATTTTTATTGGTAATTTGTTTCTCAGTTTTAAATTTGTTAGCCTTTTANTTTTTTTTTGAATTTGTATTATTTCCTATTATTATGTTAATTTTTGGATGAGGTAATCAACCTGAACGATTGCAAGCTGGGTTTTATATATTAATATATACTATTTTTGGATCATTTCCAATATTTGTTTCGATTTTATATTATTATGGAGAAAATTTTTCATTAATATATCTATATATGAATTGAATTGAGAGTAGTTTAGGCATTTTTTTTATTTTTCTTGTATTAGGATTTTTAGTAAAAGTTCCTATATTTTTTTTCCATCTTTGACTACCTAAAGCTCATGTAGAGGCTCCTATTTCAGGATCTATGATTTTAGCTGGTATTTTATTGAAATTAGGAATTTATGGAATTTTCCGATTCAAAATAATAATAGTTTTCGAAATAATTAATTTTGGAGAAATTTTAACTACTGTATCAATTTGAGGAGCTGTAATAATTAGGGTATTTTGCTTATACCAAGTTGATATTAAATCTTTAATTGCTTATTCTTCAGTATGCCATATGGGGGTAGTTTTAGGAGGAATTGTAAGTTTTTCAATATATAGAAGTTTAGGTGCTCTTCTTTTAATAATTGGTCACGGTTTATGCAGATCTGGTTTATTTTGTTTAGCTAATATAATTTATGAACGGTTATTTACTCGAAGTATAATTATATTTAAAGGACTTAAAACAGTTTTCCCTTCATTAACTTTATGATGATTCATGTTTAGTATTGTTAATATATCAGCTCCTTTAACAATAAACATTTTTGGAGAATTTTTTTTAAGGCTAAGAATTCTCAAAATAAGTATTTTCTATTTCATTCCAGTAATATTAATTATTTTTATAAGAGCTTGTTATTCAATGTATATATATAGTTATATTAACCACGGTTCAGGATGAATTTATTGATCTTTAATTCCTATTTCGAGACGAGAGTACTCGATTCTTTTTTTTCATGCCTTTCCGCTATTGCTATGATTTTTAAAAATTTCAATTTTTTGTAAGTGAATTTAGTTTAATTAGTTTATTTTATGAAAATTATAAATTGTGGATTTATAGAAGAATTAGTCATTAAACAATTTTTATTAAATGAAGTTTATTTCTTTTAATTATAAGTTTATTAATAGGATTTATATTTTTTTATAGTTTTATAAATAATTGCATTTTGGTAATAGAATATGTTTTAATTTCTATTCAAAATTTAGATTTTAAATTATATTTTTTATTTGATTGAATAAGTAGGTTATTTAGATTAGTTGTGATAGTTATTTCCGGGTTGGTAATCATATATAGAAATATTTATATAAAAACTGATAAAAATAAAAATTCATTTTGTATAATTGTTTTATTATTTGTATTTTCTATAATTTTACTTATTATAATACCAAATATATTTACAATTATTTTAGGATGAGATGGTCTTGGTTTAGTATCTTATTGTTTAGTAATTTATTACCAAAGAGTTAATTCTTATAATTCAGGAATAATAACTATTATTAGAAATCGAGTTGGGGATGTAATGATTATTTTAAGAATAATTTTTTTTGTAAGAATTGGAACTTTTGACTTTTTAAGTATTCAAAAAGTTGAACTAATTTGTGGAATTTTAATTTTAGTTGCCGGTCTAACAAAAAGAGCTCAAATTCCTTTTTCAGCTTGATTACCGGCTGCTATAGCAGCCCCAACACCTGTTTCATCTTTAGTACATTCTTCAACTTTAGTAACAGCTGGAGTATTTTTATTAATACGTTTTAGTTACTTATTTGAATTAAATGTGTATTCAATAATTTTATTAAAAATTTCTTTATTAACAATGTTAATGTCTGGATTAAATGCTTTTTTTGAAACAGATTTTAAAAAAATTATTGCTTTTTCAACTTTAAGTCAATTGTCAATAATAATAATAGTCTTATCATTAGGAATAGTAGAAATAGCTTTTTTTCATTTGTTAATACATGCCGTTTTTAAGTCAATATTATTTTTATGTGCTGGGTTTGTTATTCATTCTTTTTTTGGAATTCAAGATATTCGATTATTAGGAAATTTTTTTAAGTTTAGGCCTGTAATTTCAAGTTGTATGATAATTTCCGTTTTATCTTTAATAGGTTTCCCATTTATTGGGGGATTTTATTCAAAAGATTTAATTGTTGAAGTTTTTTTCTTTAAAATTAAAAATTTAATTTTAATTTTCGTGTTTCTTTTAGGCATTATATTTACTTTTCTTTATTGTACCCGTTTAATTTATATGCTTTTATTAAAAAGAACAATAAGTTTAAGAATTTCCAGAAATTTTTTTAGATATTTTATAATTATACCAATTTTTATTTTATGTTTTTTAGTCTTAATTTCTGGAAATTTGTTTTTTTGATTTACAAATTCAAATTTAAATTTTATTTTTATTAATTCTTTTTCTAAAATATTTATAATTTTTCTTTTATTAATTTTATTGCTTTTTTCTAATTTTTTTAGTAAATGTTTAAATATTCAAACTATAAAATTGGATTTTTTATACAAAATTTGATTTCTTAACAATTTAACAAGTTATTTTTTTTTAGTAAAAAGTAATAACTTTTTGAAAATTAGTCTTTCGGATTGAACATGAATAGAAAATTTAGGTCCTAAAATAATTAATAATAGATTAATTAATTTATTTAATTTTAATTTTTGGTTTGAAAAACAAAATATTAGTAAAATTTTATTAGCAATTTTTATGTTAATTTTAATTTTTATATAAAAATTGTTTTTATAGTTTAAAATTAAAACATTACACTGAAAATGTAAAAATAAAAAATTAAAAACATAACTTTTAGTGTATAAGCACGAAAAATTTTGATTTTTTAAGAAATAAATAAAATTATTAAAGTTATTTAGTAAAAGTATGCAAATACATTATTTATCCTATCAAGATAACCCTTTAATTCAGGCATTTTACTTCGCAGAATATGATTACATCTATTTTAAATAAGGGGCGACAACCGGCTATCACATTTACTGGACCGCATAGATGTAACAAAGGGTCATACTAAGTCCAACACACATCTACTAAATAATAAATTCGGAGAAAAAAATAGATGAAACATTTAGCTCTAAATCAGTACTGATTTAAATAAGGCAAAAAAGCCTAGTAAAGTCTGGCATACCTTTCTTTAATAGATCGAGTTAGCCGATAGACAGGAGTTTTAAACGCTAATCTCAAATTTTATTAATAAAGGGAGTCGAAAAGTTGATTCTTCAATAATTAGATTTGGTTAATTAAAAAATTAATTATAAATTTTTTATGAATTTGCTAAAAAATAAATAACAGAAAATGAATTTTATTTAATAATTAAAAATTATTGAAATTTATATAAATAAACTAGCTAATTTTGTGCCAGCAGCAGCGGTTAGACAAAAAATTTATTTTTTTATAACAAAAACTTTTAAAATTTTTATTAAAATTTTAAGCTTTTTAAAAGGTGAAATTTTAAAAATTTTTAATTCTAAAATGTTGAAAGAAAAATTTCTTAAATAAACTAGGATTAGATACCCTATTATTAGAAATTAAATATTGTTAGTAAGTAAAAATTATGAAAACAAAAAGTTTTGGCGGTATCTTAAGCTTTTCAGAGGAATTTGCTCTTTAATGGATAAAACGCCAGAATCTTACTAAGATTAGTAAAATCAGTTTGTATACCACTATAAAAACAATTATTAATAATAATTGTTTCAAAATTATAATAAATAAAAAATTAAGTCAAGGTGCAGCAAAAATTTTAGTATGAAGTGAATTACAAAGCTTTTTAGAAATTTATTTTTAAATAAAAAAAATTAGGATTTGAAAGTAAAAATATAATAGAATGATTATTTGAATTAAGTTCTGAGATATGTACATATCGCCCGTCGCTCTTTGGAAAAAGATAAGTCGTAACAAAGTTAAAGTACTGGAAAGTGTTTTGAAAATGAAATCAAATAGGATGTTTCATTTACGATGAAAATTTGTATAATTACCATTTTTTATAACCTTCATAAGATTTTAATTTTTATTTTTTAAAATTAAAATTTTTAAATTTTAATTTACTAAATTATTTTTATATACTGCAAAGGATAAATTTTTAGAAGTAAAAAGTAAATTTTTGTACCTTTTGCATTAGGGAATTTTAAATAAAAATAAAGTTTTATTTTTCTCGAATTAAATAGATCAATTTAATTTTTTTCTAGTTATTGTTGCAACAATAACTAGAAATATTAAATAGAAGTGAAATTCTTGTCAAAATTTATGATAGCTAGTTTTAAAAATTAAGGCTTTAAGCCTTTCTGTTTTAATATTTATTTTGTAATTAAAACAGAAAATTTTTTTAGGGATAAGCTTAAAAAAAATTAATAAAAAATAACTTTTTATATAAATAAGGAATAAAATTTTCCTTTTTATTTTAACAAATGCTTTTTTTTTGTTATAATAATTTAATTAATTAAAAAATTAAATTAATTATTATTTCTTATAAAAATGAAGTTATGAGTATAATAAAAATATGTTATTTATTTTTAAATTTTAAAATTTTAAAATTTAAATAAATTTAACGAACTCGGCAAAAAATTTTTCTGACTGTTTAATAAAAACAACTCATTTAGTAATTAATAAATGAAAATCCTGCTCAATGAAAATTTAAATTGCTGTAGTATTTTGACTATACAAAGGTATTGAAATAAGATTTTAATTGAATGCTAAGAGAAGGGAATTACAGAAAAAAACTTTCTTAAATTTAATAATTAAAATTATTTTTATTTGTGAAGAATCAATAATTAAAATTAAGGACAAGAAGACCCTATGAATTTTGAAAAAATTTAGTAAAAAATTACAAATTTCATATATTTTTTTTAATTGGGGCGATTAATTAATATAATAAACTTTTTTGTTTAAATATGAACCGTTAATAGCGGTAAATTGTTAAAATACTCTAGGGATAACAGCGTAATAATTTTTGATAGTTCATATTGACAAAATAGTTTGCGACCTCGATGTTGGATTAGGATGTTTTTTTAATGAAGAAGTTAAAAAAAAAAGTTTGTTCAACTTTCAAATTCCTACATGATCTGAGTTTAGACCGATGAGAATCAGGTTGGTTTCTATCTTAATAATAAATTTAATTACAAATTAGTACGAAAGGAATATTTGTGCAAAATTTTTTTATTAATACAACTCTTTTTGCATCAATTTTTGGAATTAAAGTGACAGACATAAATGTGAGGAATTTAAGCTTCCTTTATGAAAAAATTTCCTTTAATAATTTTAAATTTATTAATATTTACAATAGTTTTATTAATAGCTTTATTAAGAATTGCATTTTTTACATTACTTGAACGAAAGATTATAGGTTATTGTCAAATTCGAAAAGGACCTAATAAAACAGGATTTCAAGGTTTATTTCAACCTTTTAGAGATGCTTTAAAACTATTTAGAAATGAAATAAATACAATATTTTATTTAAATACAATATTATATTTAATATCCCCAATTTTAAGAATTACCATAATATTATTATTATGAATAATTTTTTATTTTAAAAGAAATTTATTAAATATAAATCTATCTTTAATTTTCTTTTTATGTATTTCTAGATTAAGTAGTTATTCAATTTTATTTGGTGGTTGGTCTTCTAATTCTAAATATTCTCTTATTGGTGCATATCGAAGATTTGCTCAAATTATTTCTTACGAAGTAAGAATAGCTATAATATTGATTAGATTTTCTTTACTTGTAGAAAGATTTTCATTTAATAGTTTTTTATTATTTCAAGAAAATCACATAATTTTTATAAGTTTTCCAGTAATTGCTGCAATTTGAATAATTATTTTATTAGCAGAGACTAACCGTACTCCTTTTGACTTATCTGAGGGAGAATCAGAATTAGTTTCAGGATTTAACATTGAATATGGCTCTTGATTGTTTGCTATTATTTTTATATCAGAATATGGTATAATTATTCTCGCTAGTTTAATTACCAATTACATCTTTTTTGGATTTATAACCATAAATAACATAGCAGTGCTTTTGTTAATAATTACATTTATTTTAATTCGGAGAACTTATGTACGTTATCGATATGACAAATTAATAATAATAGCATGAAAGACCATTTTACCTGTAACTATTTTTTTATTTTTTAGAATAATGTTTTTATTTCAAATAATGATTATTAGTTTTTGCATCAATTTTTGGAATTGTTTAAATCCATTAGGAATTTTAACAATGAAAATGTTAAGTGTTAAAAATACACTATTTAAATTTAGAATCAAAATGGAATAAACCATTAAATTTAGGTTAGAAGCCTAATAAATTTGATTCTAATAGGAATAATAAAATTCAATTTATTCATTAACAGTGAATAGCCTCACCTTTGGCCTCTATTAAAAAATAGAAAATTTCTAAATTCAGGCCGAAACTGAATGCAATTAAATCGCTTTATTTTAATAAACCAGAAAAGGAAAGTTCAATTTCTAATTGCAAATTAGATTTTATTATTTTTAAATACTTTTCTATTTTAATCATTCAATTATACCTCTTTTTCATTCATATAAAAACCCTAATAGAATAATCAAATTAATTATAATAAATGAAACTACTAAAGAGATTCTTTTATTAATTAATAAAATTGGAAAAGGTAAAATTACAATAATCTCTACATCAAATACCAAAAATACAATACCTAAAAAAAAAAATTTCAATGAAAAAGGTACTCGAGATAAAGAAAATGGGTCAAATCCACATTCAAATGGGGATAATTTTTCTTTGGATTTTAAATTACTGAAATTTGTTAAAAAATAAAATAATAATAATAATAGAATAATGAAAGGAATAATTGTTAAAAACAAAATTGTTTAATTTTTAAAAACTTATTAATTGGAAATTAATTGTACTATTTATACTAATTAAACAATAAATTCATCAATATATAAAAGTAAATAAAAATAATCATACAACATCCACAAAATGTCAATATCAAGCAGAAGCTTCAAAACCAAAAAAATGATTTATTGAAATGAAATTATTTTTAATACGAAAATATGTGACCAATAAAAATAATGACCCAATAATTACATGAATTCCATGAAATCCAGTAGTTATAAAAAAAGTTGAACCAAAAATTCTATCTGTAATAGAAAATAAAGCTTGATAATATTCAAAAACTTGAAATATTGTAAATGTAATCCCCAATAAAATAGTCAATTTAAGAGACAATAAAGAAGAATGATAATCACCATTTATAATTGCATGATGTGTTCATGTAACTGAAATGCCTGAGGAAATTAAAATGGTTGAATTTAATAAAGGAATTTCAAATGGATKGAATGGAATAATATTATTTGGTGGCCACTGTCTTCCAATTTCAATGGTTGGAGCTAATCTTCTGTGAAAAAATGCTCAAAAAAATGAGACAAAAAAAAAAACTTCGGACAAAATAAATAATAACATTCCTAATTTTAAACCTTGAAGTACATACTTTGTATGAAATCCTTGTAAAGATGCTTCACGAGAAACATCTCGTCATCATTGAAAAGAAGATAAAACTAAAATTAAAAATGCAAATAAAGCTAAATAACCATTATTATTATTAAAATAGTTTACAAAGCCTAAAGTTAAGGAAAAAGCTGAAATGGAACTAGTTAGAGGTCAAGGACTTTTTTCTACTAAATGAAAAGGATGAAATATCATAGGTTAAATTTATTTAAACTTCGTTTAAATAAAGAGAAATTAGAGTTACAAAAACAAAACTTTGAATTACTGCGACAGCACATTCTAAAATTAATAATATTATTATAACAAAAGCCGTTAAAGAAAAATAAAATAAATTTATTATTATAATTGTTGATAATAAATGAATCAATAGATGTCCTCTAATTATATTAGCTGTAAGTCGAACAGATAGAGTGATAGGCCGAATTAAATTTCTTACAGTCTCAATAAGAACTATAAAAAAACTCAATAAAATAGGAGATCCTAAAGGAACAAGATGTCTTATAATTTTATCAAATTTATTAAAAAGACTAAAAATAATAAGAGAAATTCAAAAGGGGAAGGAAAGAAATATTGAAAATAATAAATGTCTTGAAGGAGTGAAAACATAAGGGAGTAAGCCAAAAATATTTCTAAATAAAATAATGCAAAAAATCGCTATCAGGAAAATAATATTTTTGAATTTTAAACTATTTAAATTATTTCTAATTTCTTGAAAGAACTTTTTATAAAGAGTTTTTCAAGAAATTAGAAATAAAGAAGAAGAAATTCAATAAGGGAAGGGAATAATGAAAATCCAAATTATTATAGCCAGTCAATTTATTCTTAAATAACTAGATGTAGAGGGATCAAAAATTGAAAATAAATTATTTATCATTTAAAAAAAAGTGAAATTGTTTTTCTAGTTTTATTTTTATAAGTTTTATGGATAAAAGGCTTAAGAAAGTAAATTGTTGTTATTAAAATAAATGTTATAAAATAAATTAGAATTGATAATATTGTTCATCTTATTGGAAATAGTTGAGGTATAAAAAGACACTTTATGTAATTAAAGAATGACATTCTTTTGTTATTTAGTTTAACTAGTCTTTTCATTGAAAGTGGGTTTCACTATATTTTGGTTTAAGAGACCATCGCTTTAAATTTCAGCCATTCAATGGTTATAATGAAATAAAATTTATAAAATTTTTTATAGAAGAAATTTCAAGAGAAATTGGTATGAATCTGTGATTTGTTCCACAAATTTCAGAACATTGACCATAAAATATTCCTGGACGTTTGGCGATTGTAAATGTTTGATTAAGTCGACCTGGGACGGCATCTATTTTTATTCCTAGTGATGGAATTGTTCATGAATGAATTACATCAGCTGAAGTAATTAAAAATTTAATTATTGTGTTAAAGGGAATAATTAGGTTATTGTCTGTTTCTAAAAGACGAAAGGAATTAGTATTTAATTCTGATTCGGGGATTAAAAATGAATCAAATTCTTTGTTGAAATCTGAGTATTCATATGATCAATATCATTGATGACCAATAATTTTAATTGATGTTTGAGCATTGAAGATCTCATCTGTTAGATAAAGAAGATGTAGAGAAGGTAAAGCAATGAAAATTAATGTTAAAGCTGGGATGATAGTTCAAACAATTTCGATTTCTTGTCCTTCTATTATTGACCGTCTAGTGAGAGAGTTAAATATAATATTACTAATTATGTATATTGTAATAATAGTAATTGAAATAATAATTATTATTGAATGATCGTGAAAAAAAGCTATTTGTTCTATAATGGGTGAATTTATATCAGGAAAGGAAATTTGAGATCATGTTATCATAAGTTTGAAATTATTTAATAATAATATTATTTTGCCTAAAAGTATGTTCTGAAGGAGGAAAATTTATTATTCATTCAATTGATGATGTTGATGAAAGGGAAGAAAAAATTAATTTTTTCTCTACTAGTGAAATTCAAATAATAATAATTATTAAAATTACACTTAATAATGAAATAATAGACCCAATTGATGAGATTAAGTTTCATTTCGAAAAAAAGTCTGGATAGTCAGAATATCGACGAGGTATGCCTCTAAGACCTAGAAAGTGTTGCGGAAAGAATGTGAGGTTGACCCCAGTGAAAGTTATAATAAATTGACTTTTGGTTAAAATAGAATTGAAATTAATTCCAAATATTAGGGGAAATCAATGAATAATAGCTCCTATAATAGCAAAAACAGCTCCTATAGAAAGAACATAATGAAAATGAGCGACTACGTAGTATGTATCATGAAGAATAATGTCGATGGATGAATTTGCAAGTATAATTCCTGTTAATCCTCCAATTGTGAACAAAAAAATAAAACCAAGTCTTCACATGATGGGTGTGTTAAATTTAATATTGGTACCGTGAAGTGTGGCGAGTCATCTAAAAATTTTAATGCCAGTTGGTACTGCAATAATTATTGTTGCTGATGTAAAGTATGCTCGAGTATCAACATCTATTCCTACAGTGAATATGTGATGTGCTCAAACAATAAATCCTAAAAGGCCAATTGCTAGTATTGCATAGATTATTCCTAAATTGCCAAATGGTTCTTTTTTTCCGGTGTGGAAACAAATAATATGAGAAATTATCCCAAATCCTGGTAGAATTAAAATATATACTTCTGGATGTCCAAAAAATCAAAATAAATGTTGATATAAAATTGGGTCACCTCCCCCTGATGGATCAAAAAATGAGGTATTGAAGTTTCGATCAGTAAGTAATATAGTAATTGCACCTGCTAAAACTGGTAAAGAGAGAAGAAGCAAAATTGTAGTAATGAATACAGATCAAACGAATAAGGGGATTCGTTCCATTGTTATACCTGTTGAACGTATGTTTAAAATTGTAGTAATAAAATTAATAGATCCTAAAATTGATGAAGCACCAGCTAAATGAAGAGAGAAAATAGCTAAATCAACTGATGGGCCATAATGTGAAAGATTTGAAGATAAAGGTGGGTAAACTGTTCATCCTGTACCTGCTCCTGTTTCAACCAATGAAGAATTAACTAATAAACATAGGGAGGGGGGTAAAAGTCAAAAACTTATGTTATTTATTCGTGGAAATGCTATATCAGGAGCCCCTAATATAATAGGCACTAATCAATTTCCAAATCCTCCAATTATAATTGGCATAACTATGAAAAAAATTATAATAAAGGCGTGAGCTGTTACGATTACGTTATAAATTTGATCATTTCCAATTAATGTTCCAGGTTGTCCTAATTCCATTCGGATTAAAATTCTTATTGAAAGTCCTATTATACCTGCTCATCTTCCAAAAATTAAATATATTGTTCCAATGTCTTTGTGATTTGTAGAGTATATTCATCGCGGTAAAATGACTGAATTTAGGTGATAAATTGTAAATTTATTTATGGGTTTTAACTCCTTTTACTAAGATTTATTAATTTTATATTTTTTACTTTGAAGGTAAATAGTTTATTTAACTTAAAATCTTAGATTATAATAATATTTAATAAAAAAATTCTAATAATTAGATTAATGTTAAAAATTAAATTTTTTTTAGAAAAATTTTTTTTTAAATATGTTTTAATTGAATTGAAATTAATAAAAATTAATGGGATAAAAGTTCGAAGGTAGAAATAAATATTAATTATTGAAGAAATAATTAAAATTATAATAACAAAATTTCTTATTTTAATAATAATAATAATTGAAATTAGTTTAATAAAAAAACCTAAAAAGGGGGGTATTCCTCCTAGTGATAGTATTAATGTTAAAATTAAAATCTTATTGGTGATGCTTTTATTTATAAAAAATAAATTGGATATATTAGATGAGTTAAATTTTGAAATAGTTAATGAAATTTTAAAAATTAACCTTGAATAAATAAGTATATAAGTAATTCAGAAATTTCTTTTCATTAAGATAATTCTAATAACTCAACCTTGGTGAGAAATTGACGAAAAAATTAAAATTTTTTTGATTGTTTTTGAATTTAATGCAAAAATTGACCCAAAAATTGATGAAAAAGCGGCAATTAAAATGATAATATTTATATTAAATTTTAATAAAACAATTAATGGAATGAATTTTTGTATTGTTAGTATAATGAATAATGAAGAGTAATCTATTATTTCTCTTAAAGAGGTTAATCAAAAGTGAAAAGGAATGGTGGCTAATTTAATTAATATTGAAATATTAATAATAAGTTTTAAAATTAAAAAATTTAATGTAGTGTAGCTTAAAGAGCTAAAAAAAAAAAGAGATGAAGAAAAAGCTTGAATAATAAAATAGGAAATTATTAAATTTGAATTGTTTTTTTTTTTTCAATTCAAAATTGGAATAAATATTATTAAGTTTATTTCTATTATTAGTCACAAAATAAATCATGAATTTGATGAAAATGAAATTAAAATAGTTAATGTGATTAATCATTTTATGAAATTTTTAAAAAAAATTAATAAAGGATTAATTTCATTTTTGGGGTATGAACCCACTAGCTTTTTTAGCTTACTTTATT